ATAGATTTGAAAGGACTGCAAGAAAAGAAATGTCACAATATTTTTTTTATACATGCCGAAGTGATGGAAAAGAAAGAATCTCTTTTACGTATCCGCCTAGCTTGTCAACTTTTGGAGAAATGATACAAAGAAGGATGTCCCTGCCCACACTAGAAAAACTCTCTTCGGATGAACTGTACAATCATTGGGTTTATACTAACCAACACAAAAATAACAACTTAAACAACGAGTTTTTAAATAGAATTGAGGCTCTAGATACGGGATTTTTTTCTCTAGATATACTCGAAAAAAGTACTAGATTGTGTAATGATAAGACTATAAAATATTACTTGCCTAAAATGTATGATCCCATTTTGAATGGGTTATATCGTGGAACAATCAAAAAAAAAATTTCACCTTCAATCATAAATAAAATTTCGTTAGAAAATTTCATAGAGACAATGGAAATTAATAAGATTCATAGTCTCCTTCTTCCTGATACTGATTACCAAGAGGTTGAACAGAAAATAGACCGATTTGATAAAAAAACTTTTTCAACGGAAAATCGTCATTTATTTACTTTAATCAGTAAATTTGATAGAGAATCGGGATCGAGTTTAAATTGGAAGGGCCTCTCTTTATTTTCAGAAAAAGAACAAGGAAGGATTGGTTCAGAAAAAAGAGCCAAATTTTACAAATTTTTATTGAATACAATTCTAACTAGCCCTAATGGTCAAAAAACAAAACAAAAATTTGTAATAAAAGAAATCAGTAAAAAAGTCCCTAGATGGTCATACAAACTTATTACCGAATTGGAATTCCTGTCGGGCGCAGCTCATGAAGGCCTACCGTTGGATTATCATATACGTTCAAGAAAAAGGGATCGTGTAATAATTTATAGGCCTACTAAACGTAGTCGCAAAGCAAATGTCAAAAACTGGGTGTCTATTAGAGACTATTCGGAAGAATCAGATTTTCGTCGAGAATTCATCAAAGGTTCTATGCGTGTTCAAAGGCGTAAAACTTTTATTTCGAAATTGTTTCAAGCAAATGCGCATTCCCCCCTTTTTTTGGACAGAATAAAAAAATTTCCCCTTTTTTCTTTTAATATCCCTGAACAGATGAAATTTTTTTTTAGAAATTGGATGGGTAAAGGATCAGAATTTAAAGATTATACAGAGGAACAAAAAAAAAGACAAAAGGAAGAAGAAGAGAACAAAATAAAGGAAAAAACGTGGATAAAAATCGCGGAAGCCTGGGATTTTGTTCCATATCCACAAGCAACAAGAAGTTTAATTTTAATAATTCAATCTATTTTTAGAAAATATATTTTATTACCTTCATTGATAATAGTTAAAAATATTGGGCGTATTTTATTATCTCAACCCCCCGAGTGGGCTGAGGACTTCGATGAGTGGAATAGAGAAAAGCATATTATATGTACCTATAATGGTGTTCAAGTATCAGAACTCGAACTTCCCAGAAATTGGTTTAAAGATGGTATTCAGATAAAAATAGTATTTCCTTTTTATTTGAAACCTTGGCACAGATCCAAATTGAGGCCCTATTTTTCTTCTTATAAAGATCTAAAGAAAGAACAACAAAAGTTTTCTTTTTTAACGGCTTGGGGAACGCAAACTACCCTTCCTTTTGGTTCTGTCCCCCCCAAAACTTCCTTTTTTAAACCTATTTTTAAAGAACTTAAAAAAAAAATTCGAAAAACGAAAAATAATCATTTTCGGGTTATAAGCGTTTTAAAAGAAAGAACAAAAAATTTTCTACAAGATTCAAAAGAACCAAAAAGGGTGGTTATCAAAAACGTTTTATTTCTGTTTATAAAAAAAATAAAAAAAGTAGTAAATTAATAATTAATAAAAATTAATAAAAGGATTGCTACAAAAAAGAAATACAAGAAAAGATAAGAAGAGATGCGCCCACTACCTACAGATTTGATACCTTCGCCTACAAAGAAACTCAAAACACCAACTCCATTTGTAATTCCATCAATTACTCGTCTATCAAAAAAAGAAGTTAACTTGGCCAATCCTCTTATTCCCCCAATAAGGAATCTTGCATAAAAAGCATCTATGTAACCACGATTATATGACCAATCATATATACCATTTATTATTTTGTCCAAAAGAATTCTTTTAGGACCTGTTTTAACAAAAGAGTTAATTAAGTCCCAATTTTGCAAAGATGAATAAACAGGTTTATATAAAAAGAAGGCTATAAATATTCCAAAAAGAGCTATACTAACTGAAAAAATAGCATCTTTCAAAAATTCATACCAATCTATTGAATTATTCAAATTTTGATGTAAAAGGTTTATAGACGGAGTTAACCATTTTGATAATATGTCCAAATACAATCCTTCTTGGTTGAAAGGAATTCCTAGGAATCCAACGAACAACGTAAATAGAACCAATACAAGTATAGGAAATAACATAGTATTATCTGATTCATAAGGATACAAAAAAAACTTCTTATTTACAAAACGGATAATAGTAATAAAAGGTAAAGGTTGTGTGATGTTTCTTGCATTCTGATCAATTAGATACGTTTTTTTTGAAAAAAAAGAAAAAATATCATGATTTTTCATTGTTAATAACGTTAATAAACGAAAATTTTTGTTAATTCTTTTTGAATCTTCTTTACCCCACAGAGATATTGAATAGAAGGGAGTATTCCTTTTGCCACTATAATTTTGAAAATGAACGTTTAAATGTCCTTCAAAAGTAAGTAAATAGATTCGAAACATATAAAATGCGGTTAATCCCGCTGTAAACCAAGCTATTATTGCGAAAATTGGTGAATACAACCAAGTATCATTAAGAATTTCATCTTTGGACCAAAAACAAGCAAGGGGCGGAATACCACAAAGAGAAAGTGTACCTAATAAAAAAGCAGTTTTGGTAATTGGGATATGTTTTGTTAAACCCCCCATATAAACCATATTCTGACTTTTATTTGGAGAATATCCAACAAGAGTTTCCATTGAATGAATAACGGATCCGGATCCTAAAAATAATAATGCTTTCGAATAAGCATGAGTAATCAAATGAAATAAAGCACTTCGATACGACCCCATACCTAGAGCTAACATCATATAACCCAATTGAGACATTGTGGAATAGGCTAAACCTCTCTTAATGTCTTTTTGAGCAAGGGCAAAAGTAGCCCCGAATAATATTGTTATTACTCCTACCAAAGAGATGAAATTCATTATGTGAGGGATGACTATGAAAAGAGGAATAAGCCGAGCTACAAGAAAAATGCCCGCAGCTACCATAGTAGCAGCATGTATAAGAGCCGAAATAGGAGTAGGCCCCTCCATGGCATCCGGTAACCATACATGAAGGGGAAATTGTGCAGATTTAGCAACCGCACCGGAAAATAATAGAACGGCACAGAAAGTAACAAATAAAAAATTTACTTCATTATGATTATTAGAAATCAAGTTATTGAATATTTTGAATAAATCTCGAAATTCGAAACTCCCTGTTATCCAATAAAAACCTAAAATTCCTAATAATAAACCAAAATCCCCAACACGATTAGTTACAAATGCCTTTTGGCAAGCATTTGCAGCAACAGGCCGTGTGAACCAAAACCCTATTAATAGATATGAACACATTCCTACCAATTCCCAAAAAATATAAATTTGTATCAAATTAGAACTAGTAACTAATCCTAACATAGAAGTACTGAAAAAACTCATATAAGCAAAAAATCTCAAATATCCTTGATCATACGACATATAATTATCACTATAGATAAGAACCATAATTCCAATAGTAGTGATTAATATTGACATAATAGAAGTAAGCGGGTCGATCAAGTAACCGAATTCTAAAGAAAAATCATTATTAATGATCCAAGACCATACATATTGATAGATAGAACTGCCATTTATTTGCTGAATAAACAGATTGATCGAAAAAATCATGACTATACTTAACAAAAAAACACTTTGAAAAGCCCACATACGGCGAAGACTTTTTGTTGCCGACGGAAAAAGAAGAAGTCCCGCTCCTATTAACATAGGAACTGGAAGTGGAAGGAAAGGTATTATCCACGAATATTGATATGTCTGTTCCATAAAAAAGTTTTTTATTCTTAATTGATTGTTTCCGATTTACTGGATCCTACCCCCTTTCAATTTCAAACAATTTCAAAACAAAAGGGGTCAATAAAAAAATCAAGAGATGTACTAACTTAAAGATATTTTTCGAATTTTATATATTATCTGGGTCTTTCCAAATTAAATATTAAAATAAAGAAGTTACAATTGGGCAAATGATATGACCTACTTGCTCATAAAAAGCGAATTTAGTTATTAACTAAGATTTTTCTTAAAATAACGAAAATACAAAATTTCATTATTATTAAATCACTTTATATTCATAAAGTAATGATAAAAAATTACACTAAAAAGAAATCTGATATGAATCGATATGAATCATAGGATTAACAAAGGTACAATTTTTGTACAAATCTCGCTTTTTAGTCAGTTTGTTCCAAATCATTAACTAGTTTCAGTATGAAACTGATTGATTAGTTTACGTTTCAATAAAAAAACATTTATAGGAAACACTATAATATCTAACATTTTATATTTTCTATAAGATTTATTTTTATATACTTTCTATAAGATTTATTTTTATATTTATCAAAAAATTTTTATATTTATCAAAAAAGGGGGTAAAATAAAATCAAATTTAATAAAAAAATAACGAATATTTTTTTTTAACAAAACGTGTATCTTTTAACAGATTCATTTATTTAATTACTAGTTTGATTCGAATTTTTAAATGGAATTTCGAAGTATTCTTTACTCAAGTTTGACCAATTAATAGAAAAATTTAAAGTTTTCATTAGGCTTTTCATTAGGCAATGGGTTCTTAAATCCTTCGGTCTATTTTATGTAGAAAAAAAATTTAATTATATTTTTATAGTAAGATTTTGTACGATTTTCGCATATTTTTTATCTATATATATATATGTTTTTTTGTTTTCTCTAGATAATATATATTATCTAATTATTCTCTATAAAATAATAAAATAACTAGATAATGAATATATTCGTTTTGACCAATAGATGTCTTTCACATCCAACTATAACAACGAGTAACCTCTTAATTTTTAAATGGCAGTTCCAAAAAAACGTACTTCTATATCAAAAAAGCGTATTCGTAAAAATATTTGGAAAGGGAAGGGATATTGGGCAGCCTTAAAAGCGTTGTCATTAGGTAAATCTCTTTCTACCGGAAACTCAAAAAGTTTTTTTGTGCGACAAAAAAAGTCATAAAATAAAACATTGGAATAATCCGAATATAAAAATAGGCCCATTTCATTCTTAATAGGAAATCAACAAATCATTCTTAATAGGAAATCAACAAACCTATTGTTTGTTGCTAATCAATATGAACTATAACTCGCTTCGCTATTAGGATATGTATAATAATAATTCTTCGGTTTAGGGGTTAGTAAATTATAAAAAGCTTTTGAAAAAAGAATAAAGACAAGATACAAAACTTGAGCCTTTGTTAGTATATTTTCTTGTTTTGGAGATGGGGGAGTCTTTTTTCCCCATCAACCTGTTTGTCACAATTACAATAATCGACGTTTTTCTAAATATAAATATAAATTATAAATATGAATATATATATATATTGAATATTGAAGAAGGGTAAAAAAGAGATCTTTAGTTAAAATTAATACATCGTTGAAATTAATTTATTCATTTATTTTGAAAAATTTTTGTGTAACTTTCTGACTTCTTATTTATCTGAATTTCTCTGAATTAATCTATTAGAATATATAAATTTCCCATTTATATGTCTCAACCGACAAAAGCCTGGAATTTTTTGTCCGAATTAATGTGCAAGTTTTGAGTAATAAAAAGGGGTCTTATTTTTTGTTCATTGGTAAAATAAATTTTTTAACTTTTAGGAAATAATATAAATATAAATTATAAATCTTTTATGAAAAAAAATAAAGAAATTTTTTATAGTTCTATAAAGATTTCATTTAGTTGACTCCTTAAATCTCGACGATTGACTATGAATAGGCTATTATGAATTCGAACAAGCCGCTATGGTGAAATCGGTAGACACGCTGCTCTTAGGAAGCAGTGCGAGAGCATCTCGGTTCGAGTCCGAGTGGCGGCAGACCTTCTCTTCGAAAATAGATACAATATATTATAAATTCTAGAATGAATTCAACTCCTGATTTATATTTCAGGATTCCTCCTTTTTAAAATTTTTATGATATTTTCAACTTTAGAGCATATATTAACTCATATTTCCTTTTCGATCGTTTCCGTTGTAATTACAATTCATTTGATAACTTTATTAATCGATGAAATCACAAAACTAAATGATTCGTCAGAAAAGGGAATGATAGCTACTTTTTTATGTATAACCGTATTATTAGTCACTCGTTGGATTTATTCGGGGCATTTCCCACTAAGTGATTTATATGAATCATTAATCTTTCTTTCTTGGAGTTTATCAGTTATTCAGATAGTTCCATATTTAAAAAAAAAAAAAAGCCATTTAAGCACAATAACTGTGTCAAGTGTTATTTTTACCCAAGGCTTTGCTACTTCGGGTCTTTTAACTGAAATACATCAATCCGCAATATTAGTACCCGCTCTCCAATCCGAGTGGTTAATAATGCACGTAAGTATGATGATATTGGGCTATGCAGCTCTTTTATGTGGATCATTATTATCAGTAGCACTTCTGGTCCTTACATTTCGAAAAAACATAAATTTTTTTTGTAAGAGGAATACTTTTTTATTAAAACTAAACGAGGAACTTTCCTTTGGTGAAATACAATACATAAATGAAAGAAACAATTTTTTAGGAAATACTTCTTTTTTTTCTGCTAACAATTATTACAGGTCCCAATTGATTCACCAGTTGGATTATTGGAGTTATCGTGTGATTAGTCTAGGTTTTCTCTTTTTAACTATAGGTATTCTTTCAGGAGCAGTATGGGCTAATGAAGCATGGGGGTCCTATTGGAATTGGGACCCAAAGGAAACTTGGGCATTTATTACTTGGATCGTATTTGCGGTTTATTTACATACTAGAACCAATATAAATTTACAGGTTGAAATTTCCGCAATTGTGGCGTCTATGGGCTTTCTTATAATTTGGATATGCTATTTTGGGGTCAATCTATTAGGAATAGGGCTACATAGTTATGGTTCATTTACGTTAACATCTAATTGAATTCAAGAAAGGTTCTTGCGAATTTTAAAATATAAATATAAATAGAATATGTTGTTTGTATATAAAAAAACTTTATATGAACCTGTGAGAACCATGCGAATCCAGTAGTGCGGGGATTCGCATGGTTCTCACAAAGATCAAACATATTGGGTGAATTTTATTTTTAACTTAAGTTTATTTTTAACTTAAGAGAGGAAAAAGACTTCTTTTTTTAATTATCCAAATCCTATGATTTTTTTATGAAAACTATCTATAAACAAAATTAGATAAAAGAACC